TCCTGTTTAGCAGAAAGACGGATATTCCTTGCTCATTATCAGACAATCGCTTATTCACAAACCTCGTGCGGGGCTAATAGTTTTGATTCCCCATCTCCTCATGGAAAACCCTTTTCGCTCCGCTTAGCCCTATCCCCTTCTAGAGGTATTTTAGTGATAGGTTCTATAGGAACTGGACGATCCTGTTTGGTCAAATACCTAGCGACAAACTCCTATGTTCCTTTCATTACGGTATTTCCGAACAAGTTCCTGGATGACAAGCCTAAAAGTTATCCTATTGATGATATTGATTATAGTGACGATATAAATATTGATGATAGTGAGGATGACCTTGATATTGATACGAAGCTGCTAACTATGTATATGACGCCAAAAAGAGACCAATTTGATATTGATATCACCCTTCAATTCGAATTAGCAAAAGCAATGTCTCCTTGCATAATATGGATTCCAAACATTCATGATCTGCATGTGAATGAGTCGAATTACTTATCCCTCGGTCTATTAGAGAACTATCTCTCCAGGGATTGTGAAAGATGTTCCACTGGAAAGATTCTTGTTATTGCTTCGACTCATATTCCCCAAAAAGTGGATCCCGCTCTAATAGCTCCGAAAAAATTCAATACATGCATTAAGATACGAAGGCTTCTTCTTCCACAACAACGAAAGCACTTTTTCATTCTTTCATATACTAGGGGATTTCACTTGGAAAAGAGGATGTTCCATACTAACGGATTCGGGTCCATAACCATGGGTTCCAATGCGCGAGATCTTGTAGCACTTATCAACGAGGCCCTATCAATTAGTATTACACAGAAGAAATCCATTATAGAAACTAATACAATTAGATCAGCTCTTCATAGAAAAACTTGGGATTTTCGATCCCATATAAGATCGGTTCAGGATCATGGGATCCTTTTCTATCAGATAGGAAGGGCTGTTGCACAAAATGTACTTCTAAGTAATTGCCCCATAGATCCTATATCTATCTATATGAAGAAGAAATCAAGTATGGGAGGGGATTCTTATTTGTACAAATGGTACTTCGAACTTGGAACGAGCATGAAGAAATTCACGATACTTCTTTATCTTTTGAGTTGTTCTGCCGGATCGGTCGCTCAAGATCTTTGGTCTTCATCCAGACCCAATGAAAAGAATTGGATCACTTCTTATGGATTCGTTGAGAATGATTCTGATCTAGTTCATGGCCTATTACTATTATTACTATTAGAAGTAGCAGAAGTAGAAGGCGCTCTGGCTCTGGCGGGATCCTCACGGACAGAAAAAGATTGCAGTCAGTTTGATAAGAATCGAGTGACATTACTTCTTCGGTCCGAACCAAGGAATCAGTTAGATATGATGCAAAAGGGATCTTGTTCTATCGTTGATCAGAGATTTCTATATGAAAAATACGAATCGGGGTTTGAAGAAGGGGCCCTCGATCCGCAACAGATAGAGGAGGATTTCTTCAATCACATAGTTTGGGCTCCTAGAATATGGCGCCCTTGTGGCAATCTATTTGATTGTATCGAAAGGCCCACTGAATTGGGATTTCCCTATTGGACTGGGTCATTTCGGGGCAAACGGATCATTTCTCATAAAGAGGATGAACTTCAAGAGAATGATTCGGAGTTCTTGCAGAGTGGAACCATGCAGTACCAGACACGAGATAGATCTTCCAAAGAACAAGGCTTTTTTCGAATAAGCCAATTCATTTGGGACCCTGCGGATCCATTCTTTTCCCTATTCAAAGATCAGCCCTTGTTTTCACGTCGAGAATTCTTTGCAGATGAAGAGATGTCAAAGGGGTTTATTGTTTCCCAAACAAATTCTTCTACATCTATATATAAACGTTGGTTCATCAAGAATACGCAAGAAAAGCACTTCGAATTGTTGATTCATCGCCAGAGATGGTTTAGAACCAATAGTTCATTATCTAATGGATCTTTCCGTTCTAATACTCTATCCGAGAGTTATCAGTATTTATCAAATCTGTTCCTATCTAACGGAACGCTATTGGATCAAATGACAAAGACATTGTTGAGAAAGAGATGGCTTTTCCCGGATGAAATGAAACATTTGATTCATGTAACAGGAGAAAGATTCCCCATTCCTTAGCCATAAAGATATGTGCCCATGCCCCATGAAAGGGGGATTCAGTGGAACAGAATTGGCCGGATGGTAGAGTCGCGGAAACACTTGTTTCTTCCATCTTTTTGGCCTTAGCTCCATGGAACAATATGCTACTGCTGAAACATGGAAGAATTGAAATCTTAGATCACTATGTGTGGATGATATGAACTGCCTAAACAAGAATTCTTGAACGGCGAAAGAGCCTATTACTCGCTACATCAAACAATTTTTTCAATGAAACCAATGATTCGTTATTGGTTTCATTGAAGAACTAAAGAAAATAGATAGACCTTTCTCTTCGTCTCAGGTCGATGGATCTTCTCAATTGGAAGATCTCCCATATGGATAATACACATTCCAGTTGACC